AAACTTGCTGTCGTACCTGATTAACCGCTCTTTGTTGTTCAAAAAAAAGAGTTTCATTTTTGTAATTTTTTAATTGTTCCAAACTATCGCAAGTAGCATTAATCAAATTTATTTTCTCTCTTTCTATCTCAGAGTATCCATTCAGTCTATACTCATCTGCTTCCATTTCCACTTTACGTAATCGAGCCCGCGCTCTTTCGAGCTGTTCAGCGGCCCCTCTACGTAATTCTTCTGAATTTCGAATAGTACTCAAGATCCTTTGTTTTCGCTTATCTAATAAATCATTTAATGAAAGTAGATTATCTTTACATTCATTTCACAACTCTCATATCTCTTCCCGAACCAAACATGAATCTTTTGATTCATTTGGCTCTCACGCTCAATTGTTTCTTTCCTTTGATAGACATTCCCATATCTTTGAATGGAATGAACCTATCCTCTCTTGAGCCTATCCTCTCTTTTCTGTTCGTATTCAAAGATATCGAAACTGATCTAACATCAGAATATTAGGATAGTAGGACTCTTCAGACCAGACAAAAAATAAAAAATTGTCAGCAAAGTTGTTTCTTTATTTGTTCTTTATTCACAAACTTTTTTTTTCATCCAAAAAATTTAAAAAATTTATCTTTTTTATATTTTTATACAATATCAATATATAGGTCGTCGATTTGGCAGTGGATAAAAAAAGGGGTGGGGGAATATACCCATCTTTCCTATACCTGTAAATGGTTCAAATAAATTTATCCATATGAGTGTTATACATCGGATAAATTCCCAATTATTATTATTTATTTTTTTTTTATTTTTTTATTTGCGGTATTTCGGTACTAATGTAGCGGTAGAAAGAGTACCACGGTATGCTGTGCCTGGACTTCAAACAATTTATCTTTAACCATGTAAAAGACCTCAACATTATTGGTTGATAGAGAATCAAAGTTCATTTACCAATTAGTCACGAAATGCTATGGTTCTTAGATATGATTTCTGAATAAAATCCAATTACGAAGTAATTCGTCGAGATTGTGCACCCTTTTTCCTATTTACGCAAATAAAAAAAAGAATACATAAATATAAAGAAAGTGCAGCCGGCGAAATCCAACCTATTCTTGAAATACACAACTCGCACACACTCCCTTTCCAAAAAAAATCAATATACCCAGCACAACGCTTAGATTTATTGGATTTGTTGCTAAAATATCGGTATTAAACTCGAAACTCCCAGCGGATGGCCAGTGCCCCACGGAAACAAAGGAATCGGTTATATTTTTCATATGCTCTCCTCTTATAGATAGGACTAACAAAGAACAGAGTTCTTTTTGTATCACTCCACTCGCCTCCCCCCTTTTTTTTTTCGATTTTTTTGTTCCATTTCTTATTTTTAATATAATTATAATTTTACTAAACTAAGAACGAAAGGGAAGAAAGCGAGTGGATCCGCTAATTCCTTATCCTCAAATCAGTCCCTCCCAAAGTATTGTTTCGACAAACAAAAAATAAATAGTTATAGGAGTAAAATTCGAAGGAGCAAAGGGAAACTCCCAGTTAATAAAATAAGAAAAAAGATAGGTCCCCCTTTTTTTTACATTTTTATTCTATGATAAAATTAAACAAAAGGATTTGCAAATAAAAGAGCTAATGCCACGACCAGTCCATAAATTGTTAAAGCTTCCATAAAAGCCAGACTAAGCAATAAAGTACCTCGTATTTTACCCTCTGCTTCTGGTTGTCTCGCAATACCTTCTACAGCTTGGCCCGCAGCAGTACCTTGACCAACCCCAGGTCCAATAGAAGCAAGCCCCACAGCCAATCCAGCAGCAATAACGGAAGCAGCAGAAATAAGTGGATTCATGGTAATTTCCTCGCAAAAAAAAAAAGAAATGGTTAATGATACAACCAACCAATGAATTACTACTTAATCTTTATCCACTTCTTTTTCTACTTTTACTATTTACTTTACTATACTACCTTTTTACTTACTTCTTTTTTTTTATTGATACTTATCACTAAAATCTATCGGGTCGAAGTAGCTAAAAACTCCAACAGAATATTACTTAATTTTAAGAACTACTTCCATATACTGTTTTTCCTTTCTTTCTACCCATGATGGAGTTTTATGTAAATAGATACATACGGTTTTAGCCATTGTGTTTTCTTGTTTAGAAACTCTTATATTCTTTCATTCAATTAACAATCACAGAAAAAATCGAAAAAGGACTGATATTTGAATCTATATAAATTATAAATGAAGTGAGCTAGAAAAAAAGAGATAGGGATAATTCCTATCTAACTAGTAAATAACATATACTTTTTTTCTTCCATAACGTAAACCACCTGCACTTTATTATTCTATTAGTATTAAATCGTATTCTGTACATATATCTAGTAGGACCCCCCACCCAATCCTTTTTTCTCTTAAAAACTCTGCAATATCATCTATCTTTCTTCATATATACAATACTACAATACATAATATTAGCTATTTTCATTTTCTTCTCCAGCCCTTTGGATTATATTGAACCCCGCATTGCTTTAATTGGGATAAGCTTAAAAAACTATTTCGAAAGTTAGTCAATGATGACCCTCCATGGATTCACCTATATAAGCCGCAGCCAAAGTTGAAAAAATAAGAGCTTGAATACCACTTGTAAATAATCCAAGAAACATGACAGGTATAGGAACTACTGAAGGCACTAAAGAAACAAGAACAACAACTACTAATTCATCAGCCAATATATTCCCGAAAAGTCGAAAACTAAGAGATAAAGGCTTTGTAAAATCTTCTAGGATATTAATTGGTAAAAGTATTGGAGTTGGCTGAATGTATTTACCGAAATATCCCAATCCTTTTTTGCTAAGACCCGCATAGAAATATGCCACTGACGTGGGTAAAGCTAAAGCAACAGTAGTATTTATATCATTCGTGGGCGCAGCTAACTCCCCATGAGGTAACTTTATGATTTTCCAAGGTAAAAGAGCACCTGACCAGTTAGAAACAAAAATAAATAGGAACATCGTTCCAATAAATGGAACCCAAGGACCATACTCCTCTCCAATCTGAGTTTTGCTCAAGTCTCGAATAAATTCAAGGACATATTCGAAGAAATTCTGCCCGTCGGTCGGAATGGTTTGTGGATTCCGAACAGCTATGATGGCTGAACCTAATAAAATAGCAATTACAATCCAAGAAGTGATAAGCACTTGGGCATGAATTTGTAAACCTCCTATTTCCCAATATAAATGTTGGCCTACTTCTACACCTGACATATCGTATAACCCTTTGAGTGTTTTAATGGAACATAGTATAACATTCATATTGCCCTATAATAGAAATCGAACTTAAAAAAGGAATTATTTTGATTCAACCATATCTTTCTCAATTCATCTACCTTCATTCATGAATAGGAATCATACATTATATTTAGATATATTTAGAATACCAAGAAATTACATAAAAAAAAAATACCAATCATTTTTTATTAAATATTCAAAACATAGTTCAAAAATGCAAACCAAAATAATAAACAATCAAAGAAATCCATGGAGTTCAACAAAAAGGAACTAATCTTCTTCTTCTTTTTCTTAACTATTAAATTATAAGATAATCAACCTTTTTTTATATAACTATTTCGGCCCTCCAAAATTGCGGATACTAATTTGGTAAGAATCAATCGAATCGATGCTATAGCATCATCGTTGGCCGGAATAGAAATATCTGCAAGATCTGGGTCACAATTTGTATCGATTAAACAAATCGTCGGAATGCCCAAAATGACACATTCTCGAAGAACCATATATTCTTCTTGCTGATCAACGATAATTACAATATCGGGCAATCCCGTCATATATTTGATCCCACCCAGATATGTTTGCAAGGTGGATAACTTTCTCTTCAACATTGCTGCATCTCCTTTTGGGAGACGGGCGAGTTTCCCCATTTTTTGTTCCGCTCTTAAGTCCCTGAACTTCTGAAGTCTTGTTTCTGTAGTAGACCAATTTGTTAACATACCACCAAGCCATTTTTTATTAACATAATGACATCGAGCCCTTATTGCTGCTGATGCTACTAAATCCGCTGCTTTATTTTTGGTGCCAACGATTAAGAAGTTTTTTCCCATACTTGCTGCATCAAAAACTAAATCGCAGGCTTCTGATAAAAAACGAGCAGTTATAGTAAGATTTGTAATATGAATACCTTTACGCTTTGCAGAGATGTAAGGAGCCATTCTAGGATTCCATTTCTTAGTACCATGACCAAAATGAACTCCTGCTTCCATCATCTCTTCCAAATTTATGTTCCAATATCGTCTTCCCATTTTGCCACACTTTATCTTTTTTTTTTTTTTTTAGAGAGATTCAGTAACCTGTGAAATAAATAATTGTTCCGACGGAACCTTATACCAGGATTGACCATTGATCTACGACCAAAATCATGAATTTCTTTTCATTCTTTATTTTTCGTTGATTACCAAATCCATAATGGGACCAGAGAATTCAAGTAAAAAGAATGAACCTCTTGTTAGGAATTACTAAATAATGTATCATGTAAATGATTGGTCTGATGTCCCATGGAAATAGTTCGGGACGAAAGAACAAAAAAAATTCTCAAAATTCTCTATAGTGTAACAAAATATCTCTCATCTCCAATTCGAATAGATTCTTCCTTTTTATTTTAAAATGAATGTTTTTATCTTGCTTTGAACGATGTACTAATTTTTTGAATCCAGTACCAACCGGTATAATCCCCCCCAGAACAACGTTCTCTTTCAGCCCTTTCAACCAATCAATACGACCTCGTAGAGCAGCTTTTGCTAAAACTCGAGCAGTTTCTTGAAAACTCGCTTCGGATATGAAACTTTGAGTATTCAGAGATGACTTCGTTATTCCCAATAAGATTGCCCGATAACAGATCGCTTCGTCCAAAACACGCCCTGCTCGCTCTGCTCGCAACAATCCAATCAGTTCCCTAGGTGAAAACACATTAGACATTCCATCTTCTGAAACCAACACTTTTGATGTTACTTGACGTACAATAATCTCTATATGTCGATTATGGATCTGTACCCCCTGGGATCGATAAACCTTTTGGATCTTATTAACCAAAGAGATACGACTTTGTGCTATGGTTAGTTCAGCTCCAATCAAGAATCCCCAGGGTATCCCAAGAAGCCTTCGGCTACGTTCGTCCCAACCTTCAACTCTCTTTTTGAGGTTCATCGATATTGAATCAATTGAACGAACTTCTAAGATTTGTTCCACTTTTGGAAGACCTTGCGTGATATCGCCGGATCTCGATTTTTCATATATAAATGTAATTAATGTATCTCTTTCATAAAAGGTTTTCCCATAATGGCCATGAACAGTTGCTCCCGGAGTGACCAAATAGGGCTTAGCTGATCTTATAACTAAAGAGTCAACATGAACAATGAAAATTTTACCAGATTTTTTTATGCGTGATCCGTATTTCAATAGACATAAATTTTCACAAAGAAATAGGCCAAGGCTAATTATTGTCCATGCCTCTTCACAATAATCGTGATGGAGAAAACACCAATTAAAATGGAATAAATTCCAAATGATGTTACTACACGGATCGGGATTATAAATCCTACTATTTTCATCTAGGAAACAGTATTGAAATTGAAGTACTTGGAAAGTCTGTTGAAAATTGTCAAGTAACAAATAGTTCTTTAAAAAGATTTGATTATAAGTTATTAAATAGTAAGATAAACAAGGATTCGCTATTTTAAATACAGTAGTACCTAAGGGACCCAACAAATCCCTAATTGGATTCATGGGATCCAATTCTTTTGTCGCATTATTATATCTCGAAGTATTAAAGGGGCCAATTCGAGAACAATTGGATGATGACAAAATTCGGAAAGATTGGCATTCCTTATTTCGATTCAACAACGTACCAAGAGTTCCCTGATGTTGGGTAAATGATTGAGTCTTTGCCTTGGAATTAAAAGGATTTATATTGATACGATCTAATCCAATATTGTAAATCAATCCTGAACTTGACGTATCATACTTTTTTACGGTATAAGAAATAGTGGACTTTACTAACTCAATTCTGATGAAATCACGAAGCAGATCATTTGCCCTTATTTCAACAAAGGAAGCATGAACCTCTTCTTTTATAAAACCCCTTTTTTCTTGGTCCCAATTCAATACTAAGCAAGCCCGAACTAATTGAATACTTGTGTGAGAAATTCCTCGAATTGACTTGCTATTTCCATAAAGTATATAATTGACAATTCGAAGTTGTACATTATCCTTTTCCTGCAAAAGATCCTGAGGAAAAAGTGTTGCTAAATTTATCCCATCGGATATTTCATATGGGACTACGGACCGAACCAAAACAAAATACTTTTTTTTTATAGGTGTGATCCGTTGAACATAGATCCAATTTTTAAATTTTTTTGATCCCTTATAATTTTTATTTTCCATTCCTGGTGGTATCAAAATGCCGCCGTGCCTAGATATTTTATCCGCCTCTCCAGGAAAATGAATATCTCCAGAAAAAATTTTCAGTTCAATACTCCTTTTTTTTCTCTCCACTCGGACTAATCCATCTACTCGGCTTCTTGTATTTATATTTAAAGCAAGTCGTGTATCTACTCCAACGATACTATTGTTTCGGACCATTATGGGCGAAGATACGGGGAAGATATGCACTTCCTCGGGAATGAAAAAAAATCGATCTACTCTCATTTGCATTTGGTATTTCGGACTAAATTCTTTTGCTCCTCGATACTCAATCAAATCCTCTTTTTTTACGATTGAATCTACTTCGACAATCCCATATTTAGTAATTCCCGAACTACTTCTTCTATATCGCGGATCATCAAAATAAGCAAGAATACTATTTTTACGTAAAATACCATTTATAGGTATTTTAATAAAAATACAAAAAGATGGTATTAGTTTCTTTTCTCGTTCTTGATCATATTGTAAGGGAATCACGAATCTATTTCTTCGCTTTTTCGCCAAGGAATCATCGGAATTCTCTTGACAAATAGAGGGATCTATGAGATTCCAATGACCATTGGATATGATTCGATAAGGTTTTGAATACTCAAAAATTTGCCCATCCTTTTTACTTTTACCAAAAAATTTATGTCTTACTTGATCATTAGTCAAATCAAAGATATTTCTTTCTTCGACAGAAAAAGAATTAGAATTCATTTGATCTTGATCCTTGTGGAGTGAAAAAGACACTATACTGGATCTGCATAGACCTCCTGCTAATATCCATAAATGACTTGTTTTTGGTACTAGATGAACATTACTATACGGATATTCGGGCGCATGATGCACATCAGTACTCCAGTGCATTTCTCCTTCTGACTCAGAATAAATATGTTTTAGAACCCTCTCCTTAAAACGAAAAGTGGACGTTCCGGCACGAATCTCGGCAATCACTTGTTCCGATTCTACATATTGATCATTTTGAACTAAAATCAAACTTTTTGTTGGAATATTAACATTATGTATAAT